GGTAAGTGCTACAAGATCTCGTGCACTGGAAACCATGGTTATGGACCCGAATCCATTAGTATGGAACATTTTCTTTTCCAAGTGAAATCCCTTAGTATATGAAAGAGTGAAAAAGTGCTTTCGTTGTTGTGGAATAAGAAGCCTTCGTACCTTAATGCATGTATTTAATTTATTCGGAGCTATTAGAGCGGGATCCACTTTTTTGGGAATATGAGTCGAAGCAATAACTAGAATATTTCTAGTGGAGGAGCTTTCACAATCCTCACAATCCCCGGAGAGATGGTTCACTAATAGACCGAGGGATAAGTAATTTGACTCATTCACAGACAGATCATGAATGTTTGGAATCCATATTATGCAAGGAGACATTGATTTTGCTAATTCGAGTTGAAGGGTGATATCAAATAGGTCTATTTTCGGCGTCATTTCCCTATCTATAGTTATCTCACTCGTCAAAGTTAGCAGCTCCTTTTCAATATCAATATCAATATCAAGGTCAAGGTCATCGTCGTTACTATCATCAAAATCGTCATCATCATCTTCAAAATCGCTCTCTTCATAAAAATAACCTTGAGGCTTGTCATCCAGGAACTTGTTCGTAAATACCGTAATGAAAGGAACGTAGGAGTTTGTCGCTAGGTATTTGACCAAATAGGATCGTCCAGTTCCTATAGAACCTATCACTAAAATACCCCTAGAGGGGGATAGGGCTAATCGGAGCGAAAAGGGTTTTCCATGAGATGGGAAATTAAAACTATTAGCCCCACACGAGGTTTGTGAATGTGAATAAGTGATTGTCTGATAATGAGCAAGGAATATCCGCCTTTCTGCTAAACAGGATCTATTGAACTCATAATTCATTAGACGCTTTTTATGAATGTCAACTAAGTATCGTAAGTAAACGGATCCCGGTTGTTCAATCATTTGATAACCAGAGTCATTCTTTGAGAAATGATCACTATGAGTCAGACTCAATAGAATTTTATCAATCCTTTCTTCCTTCGTTAAGGTGGAGAACTGAACCAAGAATTCTCTTTCTTCATCATCAATCGAATCACTGTTCGCGAACCAGGATTCGATTTTATCATCAATCCAAGCACCGTTCACGTTTTTTCTTTTTCTTATCAATGAATAGATCTCTTTACTTGTACGACTTAGATGTCTCGTATTTCTCGAAAAAGTTATTCGATTGATGGGATTTGGTATAAGACTTAGGAAATCGATGATATCGATGAGATTGATATTCAAATATTTCTTCTTAGAACGTATTGATTTGACCCCATAAGCGGGACCACCACCCAATAGCATGTTGCTGCCAAAAGCAGAACCCCGTATTTCTTCTAGAAAATATCCTAATTGTTTCAGAGCAACTAGAAAGAGATTCTTTAACCAGAAAGAATTCAGTTCAGATGGAGGATACCCATCCAGAAGTTTTCGTAACTCAATCATGTATGATGGAATCATCAAAGATTTGATCTTTTCGAACTCTGTCTGTAACTCACTAGAGGCTCGGGAAACAAAGAGAAGATGTGTACGAACGAGATATCCAGCAACAAGAAGAAGGAAAAGGATTGAATAGAAGAACTCCCGAGCATTTGGTGATCCCAGATGTACCCAGAATGAAAGGGGTGACTCATTATTTCGATGAATCATTTCTTCGGACAGAAGAAGACTATGTAAACACTTCCTCGAAATCTGACTTATCCGATTCCGTTGTGGAAGAATCGCCCACCATATTTTCCGAGGAATTCGCCGTGATATATCCATAATATCGTGAAAAATGGATACAACTTTTTGACTGCTACTTCGTATCGGTATCGGCAATAGGTCTAAAAAAGTATCTAAAAGGATGAAATTTAGATGTAGATATTGGTACCCTATCGAAGTTAGATATTTGTACCCTGTCGAAGTAAAGAACCATGGCAGATATGTTTGGAACAGCTTCCATTTTTTTGAGAGATTTGCTCGTAGAAAGATTCTATCCATCTGCCGTTTCTCAACGCATTTCTTTAGACAAAGACTCTGTTTTTTCCTCTTTTTGGCTCGTAAATATTTATCAGAACATGGAATGTGAATCAAACCCATGTTTGAATTGAAATTGAGATTGAGATACTGATGCAAGTTCTTCCCTTCTGAATCAGACGGATTCATATCTGAAAGAGGTTGACAATAAGTTCTTTCTAAATTGACTATTTGTCCCTCTGTTAGAGGTGTTCCAGAAATGTCTGCGATTGCGTAAAGAGCTCTACGAACGAATCGAGCGGATAGAATTGGAAAATCGTTAGGTATGAATATGTTAGATACCCGTGACTCGATCGTTGAAATAGCATCTCTCTCCGAAAAAACATGTTTTTTTTTACCGACGCACAAAGAAAATTTTTTGTTGCCAGTGAACAAGATATTAAGGAATTGTCCATACGTAAGATCATAATTATTGATACGGGCCTTTTCTACATAAAAAGGGAATCTTTTGTTACAATAGAACCAGAAGTGATGTGGATTATTCAAGAATCGAAGTCGATTTGCTTTTAAAAAAGAAGATATCAATGAACTTCTATGAAATGGTTTCACGGGATTCATCCAATTGTCTCGATCGTGGGATAGCATTGAGAAATAGGAATCAGTGTTATCAAAGGATTTCCTGCGATTTTTTCTAGTAGGAGTATGGAATGAGTCAATCGTCCACTTTGGTATCTTATTGAACAAAAATGGTGATATTGTTCCTCCATCGATCAACAATTTCGATTTTTGGGAAGTATTATGATCATCCAATAAGAAGGGTTTCAATTTATTCAAATGAACGATTTGAACACCTATTGATTCTAACAACTGATCGCAGAGTTGATCATTCGGACCTTTGAATTGAGAGATGTGGATCTCGGACCCACGAATGGGGGTATTCCCGAAACTCACAAAGAAAAAAGAAAGTGACTTAGACAAAAAGAGAAGGAACTTGGGCAAAAAGAGACGGAACTTGGGCAAAAAGAGACGCAAAAAGGTGGACCAAAATAAACGAAGTGGCTTAGAAGGATCTTGTTTGTCGAAAACCCTGGACCAATCAATCGAATATTGATTAATATTAATATTATTAATATATTGATTAATATTAATTAATATATTAATAATATTAATACGTAATCGATCGAACACTACTTGAAAAACTTGAAAACGGCTCTTCTGCTCAGAAACGAAATGTTCCAAATGTTTCTGGAAATTCTTGCTCCCATTGGACCATTTGTATCTATATGCATCAGGATCCCGATTCATGGATCTCTCGGTTCGAGAAAGAAGAGGATCGAACCATTTCTTCTCACTCTTTTTCAAATTTGATAAATGTTGGTTGATCGTATATTTCATTATAGTTCTATGATTCAGAGTATCATTTCCTATTTGATCCCTTTGAATTCCATATTCGAAGTTGCGATCGGATCTATTCATAAAAAAAAATCGATTCGAACCATTTCTTATGTACCCATGGATGCTATATTGGATTTGAATCAGATTTTGGATCAATCTATATTGATTGACTGCCTTCATTATGTTGTTGATAGCAAATACCACTCTTTTTGGTTTTGGATCTTCCAAAGCATTCCCGCACCGGACCCAATTTTTTCTTATCTGTCGATAAAAAGATTCATTCTCTTCAAAAAAAATAGGAGGTAGAACCAATAAAGATTTCTTTTTCGATTCATCCCTGGAGTTGAATACCTCATTCAAGAATTTTTTTTGATCCAATCCGCAGGAATCAATAGAAAAGGCAAATCCCTTATGATACACCAGATCCGGCTCGGTTATTGATAGAGTTAATAGATCCGCCATTTCTTGAAATCTCTCTTCTGCGTGGTGAAACGTGTATCCTCCCCTGTTCCGGTCATGGAATAGATGAAATAAATCAAAAAATGGATTTTGGTTCAAGAATGAAATCTTCTTGGAACTGTCCATATCCGGTTCATCCTTCGGAACCATATCGCATCCCTGATCTGATGAAATAGGATGAATTGAGACGGTTTTTTGTAAATACGTAATTATCTTGAATATATCAACCATTTCTTTATTTTCCGATCGCCTGAAACGGACAAAAGAAACATCTTGTTGTTTCTTCAACAATTTCTGATCTCTAGTGGACCTCTCAGTAGGAGTCGAACCCAGATAAAGTTCTGACCATCTGTCAGAGAAAAAAGAACGAGAGGATCTTGTAGGATTCCCAAGAAATTCTTCGATTTCTTTGGGAAGTTGTTGAACCTTTCTTTGATTGATCCAAGTACTCTCTTTCGGATCCATGAAAGAACTCTCAGGGATCTCTTTCCCTTTTGGAAGATACAGGAGCGAAACAATCAACCTATGGATATTGGAAGACTCAAAAGAGTCTTCCAATGAATCATTTCTGGGTCCAATGGAGTTTACGGGTATAGGAAGAAGCCCCCTCAAATAGATATTTTTTCTTTCGACCAGATTTCGATTGTTAAGACGATGTAGAAGGACCACTACTACAAGCAGTACTACACCTTTGATCGTGAAAGATCGATTGCTTGTTGAACCCTGCGAATCGCGTGAAAAGAGGATACTTACTATTCGTGGGTCAAAGAGTTTCATAAAACGTTCTTGGTCGAAAAAAACGTGAATGAAAGATCCCACTGAATCCAATTTGGTCCACGAATCTAAGAAATAGTGAGAATTCTTGATCTCTCTCAATACCTCCCTAAACTCAAAAATCCAGGATTTATATAGACGTCGTTTTGCCCTGTCTTGCCTCATATTGATTCCTCCTTAGGATTTCTTTAAAATTTGACTTTATATTTATATATGTATTTAATTAATATTGGAAATTTTTATTATTATCATGTAGAATTGACTTGGAAATTTTTATTATTATCATGTAGAATTGACTTGGAAATTTTTATTATTATCATGTAGAATTGACTTGGAAATTATTATTATTATCATGTAGAATTGACTTGGAAATTATTATTATTATCATGTAGAATTGACTTGGAAATTATTATTATTATCATGTAGAATTGACTTGGAAATTATTATTATATTTATTATTATATAGAATATATAACGATTTTTCTATAGAGTTAGGCTAGATACTTGACTTGGAAATTGGAAATTTTTATTATTATTATATTTATTATTATATAGAATATATAACGATTTTTCTATAGAGTTAGGCTAGATACTTGAAATATATGCTAATCCCCATTACGCATCCATGGCTGAATGGTTAAAGCGCCCAACTCATAATTGGCAAATTCGTAGGTTCAATTCCTGCTGGATGCAGTACAACGCGAACGTTCAATACGTCTATTGGAATTGGCTCCGTATCAATGGAATCTCATCATCCATACATAACGAATTAATATAATTACTATGGTATATTCATATCATAACATATGAACAGTAAGAAGTAGAATTCTTATCGATACCGGAACTCATAGGGAAGAAAATAGATTTATGGATGGAATCAAATATGCAGTATTTACAGACAAAAGTATTCGGTTATTGGGGAACAATCAATATACTTCTAATGTCGAATCAGGATCAACTAGGACAGAAATAAAGCATTGGGTCGAACTCTTTTTTGGTGTCAAGGTAATAGCTATGAATAGTCATCGACTCCCGGGAAAGGGTAGAAGAAAGGGACCCATTATGGGACATACAATGCATTATAGACGCATGATTATTACGCTTCAACCGGGTTATTCTATTCCACCTCTTAGAAAGAAAAGAACTTAAATTTAGAAAGAAAAGAACTTAAATTTAGAAAGAAAAGAACTTAAATCAAAATACTTAATAACACGGCGATACATTTATACAAAACTTCTACCTCGAGCAGAACCGTCGGCAGTCAAGTGAAATCCAATCCACGAAATAATTTGATCTATGGACAGCGTCGTTGTGGTAAAGGTCGTAATGCCAGAGGAATCATTACCGCAAGGCATAGAGGGGGAGGTCATAAGCGTCTATACCGTAAAATTGATTTTCGACGGAATGAAAAAGACATATCTGGTAGAATCGTAACCATAGAATACGACCCTAATCGAAATGCAAACATTTGTCTCATACACTATAGGGATGGTGAGAAGAGATATATTTTACATCCCAGAGGGGCTATAATTGGAGATACCATTGTTTCTGGTACAGAAGTTCCTATCTCAATGGGAAATGCCCTACCTTTGAGTGCGGTTTGAACTATTGATTTACGTAATTGGAAGTAACCAATTAGGTTTACGACGAAACCTAGAAATCGATCACTGATCCAATTTGAGTACCTCTACGGGATAGACCTCAACAGAAAACTGAAGAGTATCGGCAGCAAGTGATTGAGTTCAGTAGTTCCTCATAGAAAATTATTGACTCTAGAGATATGGTAATATGGAGAAGACAAAATTGTTTGAAGCACCGACAGAACCGGAAGCGCCCCTTGTTTCAAAGAGAGGAGGACGAGTTATTCACATTTCATTTGATGGTCAGAGGCGAATTGAAAGCTAAGCAGTGGTAATTCTACCCCGGGGGAAAAATAGAGATGTCTCCTACGTTACCCGTAATATGTGGAAGTATCGACGTAATTTCATAGAGTCATTCGGTCTGAATGCTACATGAAGAACATAAGCCAGATGAAGGAACGGGGAGACCTAGGATGTAGAAGATCATAACATGAGTGATTCGGCAGATTTGGATTCCAATATATCAACTCATGTGGTACTTCATCATACGATTCATATAAGATCCATCTGTCTAGATATCATCATATACATCCGGAAAGCCGTATGCTTTGGAAGAAGCTTGTACAGTTTGGGAAGGGGTTTTGATTGATCAAAAAGAAGAATCTACTTCAACCGATATGCCCTTAGGCACGGCCATACATAACATAGAAATCACACTTGGAAAGGGCGGACAATTAGCGAGAGCTGCGGGTGCTGTAGCGAAACTGATTGCAAAAGAGGGTAAATCGGCCACATTAAAATTACCATCTGGGGAGGTCCGTTTGATATCCAAAAACTGCTCAGCAACAGTCGGGCAAGTGGGTAATCTTGGGGTGAACCAGAAAAGTTTGGGTAGAGCCGGATCTAAGTGTTGGCTAGGTAAGCGTCCTGTAGTAAGAGGGGTAGTTATGAATCCTGTAGACCATCCCCATGGGGGTGGTGAAGGGAGGGCCCCAATTGGTAGAAAAAAACCCACAACCCCTTGGGGTTATCCTGCGCTTGGAAGAAGAAATAGAAAAAAGAAAAAATATAGTGATAGTTTGATTCTCCGTCGCCGTAGTAAATAGGAGAGTATTGAAAATCAAATATGTTTCTTCGTCTTTACAAAAAAAAATAAAAAAGATAGGAGGAATTTGCTGTGACACGTTCACTAAAAACACTAAAAAAAAAACCCTTTGTAGCTAATCATTTATTGGAAAAAATTGAGAAGCTCAACCGAAGGACAGAAAAAGAAATAATAGTAACTTGGTCCCGGGCATCTACCATTATACCCAAAATGATCGGCCATACA